TTAATTATTTAATTTTTCATATAAATAGAATAAAATACAGATTCGAGTCGGTTGTCATTAATCATTTGAGATAGTATTTCAGTACGTATGCCTATGTATTATGTTTCCTATGTATTATGTTTATAGGGTTATACTTTACTTTAACTTTCTTTTTTCTGGAATTTTAACTTTAACAGAAGGATTCCTTTACTTGACTAATGCAACGCAGTCAACTCTATTTGTTAGAACAACTTCCATTGAGTCTCTGCACCTATCCTTTTGTATTCTTATTCTGTCTTTATGAACCTTTGTTTGTTTTTTTGTTTGTTTTCGAAAAATAGGATTTGGCTCAGGATTGCCCCTTTTTTTTCCGGGGTTTCTCTGAATTTGAAAGTTATCACTTAGTAAGTTTCCATACCAAGGCTCAATCCAATTAAGTCCGTAGCGTCTACCAATTTCGCCATATCCCCTCTTTGTTTTGTTTCAGATCTTATTATTATGTTATTATGTCATTCCCTTTTTTCTTTCATTTCTATTCTACTGGAACTGTTAAAGTCATTAGATACCGATTCCTATATTCCTAGAAAAGTGTTTCCTCTATATTTTAATATTTTATTTGATTTCTTGTCTAGCCTCTTTCATATCTATTTTGGACCCCTATTTGGTTTAATCAGAAATCATTCTATCATTTCTGTATCCGCAATTCAATATAGATGCATATATACCACATTTATTCTATATGTTTTTCTTCGAATCATTTTTCTTGTGCAATTTTGAATACTCGAACGGTCAATTCTTTTCTTTTTTTTTTTATATTCAATTCATTTTTCTATATTCATTTAATTTAATTATGAATTACTACGAATGAAAAGTGAATAGCTAAGGTTCCAGTAGTTTACTAAATTCCTGTGCATGTACAATTTCTGTTATGTGAGCCCGCTTAGCTCAGAGGTTAGAGCATCGCATTTGTAATGCGATGGTCATCGGTTCGATTCCGATAGCTGGCTTTTTTTTTTTTTTCTATTTTTTTTTTCTATATTCTATATACATTCTTTGTGTATATACAATTAAGGTCCGGATATTGATAGAATCCATCTCATTTGTAGTATATCAGTATTTTTTGTAGTATAATACTTCAGTAGATTTTGCCTCATTTATCATATTTATCCTTTAGTTCAGTTTTAATTTAGGTTTATGAAATTTCAATAAAATAAAGAAAATAAGGAGTCTTTATGTCACGTTACCGAGGGCCTCGTTTCAAAAAAATACGCCGTCTGGGGGCTTTACCGGGACTAACTAGTAAAAGGCCTAGAGCCGGGAGCGATCTTAGAAATCAATCGCGCGCCGGTAAAAAATCTCAATATCGTATTCGTTTAGAAGAAAAACAAAAATTGCGTTTTCATTATGGTCTTACAGAACGACAATTGCTTAAATACGTTCGTATCGCCGCAAAAGCCAAAGGGTCAACAGGTCAGGTTTTACTACAATTACTTGAAATGCGTTTGGATAACATCCTTTTTCGATTAGGTATGGCGTTAACTATTCCTCGAGCCCGCCAATTAGTTAACCATAGACATATTTTAGTTAATGGTCGTATAGTAGATATACCAAGTTATCGCTGCAAACCCCGAGATATTATTACAGCGAAGGATGAACAAAAATCTAGAGTTATGATTCAAAATTCTCTTGATTCATTCCCCCAGGAGGAATTGCCAAAACATTTGACTCTTCACCCATTCCAATATAAAGGATTGGTCAATCACATAATAGATAGTAAATGGATTGGCTTGAAAATAAATGAATTGTTAGTTGTAGAATATTATTCTCGTCAGACTTAAACCTAACTAAAATAACAAGGGTTCGAACAATTTTCTCCCCTGTCGCCTAAATAAAGAGACCAAAGGTATGGGTTTGCTTGGGGGATTTTTCTCCCATTGATATATCCTAGAATGATAGGGGCATTTTCATTCCTTGTCCACTCGTATTTTCTGTTCCACAGAAATTAGGAATAGAGAATCTATATCAAAGAAAGATCGAACTCTTGGAATAAAGGTATCCATTGTTATGTGATTTGATATATTGCGGTCAATAGCATTTCAGTAACATTGATAAATTAGGTGAAGGTGCGGAAAGAGAGGGATTCGAACCCTCGGTAAACAAAAGCCTACATAGCAGTTCCAATGCTACGCCTTCAACCACTCGGCCATCTCTCCTACATAATGATTAGGATAATGATTATGGCCCCGAAAGCGAGTGAATCGCGAGTCAATCCCGATTTGAGAATGAAGATAACTGTCAATGCAACTGTTGATGTAATTATTCCAATTGTATTTAGTATCATATATAATTTCGTATCATATATCATATATATTAGATTAGATGTTGGATAGGTACGGTACATACAATTAATTGTAACTATAAAAAATAGAATAGAAAAATAGAAAACTTTTAATCATTTAATCAAAGAAAGACCTTTCCTTCGGGGCTGGGGGATAAAGCAATTATTTTTTTTGTTTTTGTGAAAAACTTTTTATTAAAAACAATAAAGATATATATCTATTTACTATTTATGTTTGCTGTTTGCGAAGATGACGTTCCCGTCTTTTTCTGATATCTATACCGGCTAAAATCACGGGATTGGAACGACTCGAACACTCGGTCTATCTTTTTTTATGAGTTAAGGCTGTTTTTATGTTATTTCGTACTGTATAATTACTTTTTTTGTAGGATCGTTTTCTCACGAGAGGTAATTAAAAGAAATTTTAAAATGGATTGCTACCTATGCCTAGATCCCGGATAACTGGAAATTTGATTGATAAGACCTTTTCAATTGTAGCCAATATCTTATTACGAATAATTCCGACAACTTCAGGAGAAAAAGAGGCATTTACTTATTACAGAGATGGTGTGATTTGATTTTTTTTATTTACCGCTTCGAGTCTTAGGAGAAAGACACATTAGCCGGGATAGAAAGATTTGAAAAAAAAAACTCTACGTTTATTGAAGGTGAAGTTTCTAAAAAAAAAATTCCTTCTGTCGTGTATCCCCGATTAATGCAGCCTCAGATGTTTCAATTGTCGATTCTAGCATTGAGCGAAAAGGTTACACCTATGGCTATGGGTTATGTATTGCAGGTTAATCCTGCTCCACTAGTACCACTAGGCGGCATAGAGGAAGAAGCACTACGCTTAGGAATCAACAACACGAAAACTTTGCTATAAATTTTCCCTTTTCCTTATTGGGATCGGGACTAAGAAGAATGGTTGGGACAACAAATATCCATCTCATTCGTGCTTTGGATACCCATATAACCATCGAAGACTGTTGAAGTGACTAATTCCTAGAAATTAAGGGATGTTGAGGACAAAGAAATTGTTGGAGTTAACGTAACATTTTTCTATTTTTATATAGTACCAACATCTTGGATGTTAAGAAACGATCTTTTGCAGGAAGGTTGGCTAGAAATTTCTTGTAAAAACACTAGCCCCGCTCAGTTCATAATGAGAATATTTCACTCCTTTTTGATTCTATGTATTAGGCTTATTATGCACATTAAGGGAGGAGCCGTATGAGATGAAAACCTCACGTACGGTTCTGGAACGGAGATTCTTTGAATCGAATAACGACCGTAACGGATGTCTGCTCAATCCGAAGGAAATTATGCGGAAGCTTTACAGAATTATTATGAAGCTATGCGACTAGAAATCGATCCCTATGATAGAAGTTATATACTCTATAATATAGGCCTTATTCACACAAGTAATGGAGAACACACAAAAGCTTTGGAATATTATTTTCGGGCATTAGAACGAAACCCTTTCTTACCACAAGCTTTTAATAATATGGCCGTAATCTGTCATTACGTGCGACTATCTACACTATAGAAAGAAAAAGGAAAGAAAGAGCAAAATCAAAAATCTACTAGTAAAAAAAAAAAAATAGGCTTTCTACATATGGCATCGTCCAAAACAACGATTTTTATCAGCTGTAGCAAAGAAAGAAACTTCATAGAAATCGAAATATGAAAAAAGAAATATGCCTAGATACTTTATTCTATGGATAAAGGATCTAATTGATAGAGGAAGCACCGTAAAGATCAATTAGCGAAATTTTTGCCGATACAATAAGAACTGCTTACTTAATGTCATAATATGAGACAAAAGCTAGGAATCCACTTATGTAATGGAGTCGACCCCCTAAAGTATTGAGCAGCGGTGTAGCATCAGATCCCAAAGATAGTAAGCCTTTTCTTATGAGAGAAGGTCTTTTTCAAAGATTCTATATAAATAGAAATTTCTATATGAAACCGAGATAGTTACCTTTCAGAAAATTGTAATGATAGTAGAACACCTACGCTTTATTCTTTTGAAGGTGGGAGAAAAGATAAAACAAAACGGATTATTATTATTAATATTATTAATTATTATTATTAATAATTATATTAATAATTAATAAAATCAAACTTCAAGTTTGAAACTCATGTAATTAATCTCTTTTGATTAACTCGAAAAAAAAATGGGACATCAAAAGAATTGACTGTCGAGCCGTATGAGTTAGGAAACTCTCAAGTACGGTTCTAAGGGAAGGAATTTACTCGCCTATTCCGACCGAGGAGAACAGGCCATTCGGCAGGGAGATTCTGAAATTGCGGAGGCTTGGTTCGACCAAGCCGCGGAGTATTGGAAACAAGCTATAGCGCTTACTCCTGGAAATTATATTGAAGCGCAGAATTGGTTGAAGATCACAAGGCGTTTCGAATAAAATATTCGAATAAGATAAGAGCATGCTCTTTTCTTTTATTATTTAGTATTTGTTTTTAGTATTTGTTATATTTTTATTTCTTATAATTATTTTCTTATAATTATATTAATTTGTTATAACTAATTATTTGTTGTCTCCATCAGTCAAATAAAACGGATCATTTCTGTGGGAAGACACAATCGAAGAATTTCATGAATTTCATTATACCCCTTCCCTTCTAAGATCCTTACTTTTTATCTGGTATTTCATAGGAATAGAAT